TACATCACGGACGAAACTTAATAGTATACCACTTCTGCGAATAGCTCGTAATGCCGCATCTCGTCCAAGACCAGGGCCCTTTATCATGACTTCTGCTCGTTGCATACCTTGATCCACTACTGTCCGAATAGCATTGCCCGCTGCAGTTTGAGCAGCAAATGGCGTTCCTCTTCTTGTGCCCCCGAATCCACAAGTGCCGGCGGAGGACCAAGAAATCACTCGACCCCGTACATCTGTAACGGTCACAATAGTGTTGTTGAAACTTGCTTGAACATGAATAACTCCTTTTGGTATTTTACGTGCATTCTTGCGTGAGCCAATACGTCCATTCCTGCGTGAACCCATTTTTGGTAAAGGTTTTGTCATATTTTATCATCTCATAAATATAAGTCAGAGGTCTATGGATATATCCATTTCATGTCAAAATAGATCCTTTATTTTTATTTATTTTTATTTGTACCTCGGATCCTTTCTTTAGAGCAGTTCCACTTAGAAAGATTATCCTTGTCTTTGTTTATGTCTCGGGTTGAAGCAAATTACTATAATTCGTCCCCGTCTACGTATCAGCCGACATTTTTCACAAATTTTACGAACGGAAGCTCTTATTTTCATATTTGCCATCCTTGAATATACATACTTTTTTGAAGTTCGAAGAAAAGAAGTTTCTTAAAATTTTGAAATAAAGTTGAAAAAAAAAAAGCCGCCTAATCATTCAAATTCTTGTTACGGAGTCTATAAAATAGACGCCCTCTGGTTGCGAATTAAATTAGAAATATTTACTTCTTTGCCACGGATTATACATATACTATGCTGGATCTTTCCTGAAACATAACCTAAAACCAGATCTTCATTAGCTAAATGAACTTGGAAATAATATTGAAAAAGGGATTCAGCAATTTAACTTTCCTGAATCCATTTTTGTTCTTTCTTTTTGTTCTTTCATTCCATCTAAAATCCCCTTGAAGTATTAACTAATGTAAGAGGAATGGTAATGATATTAGAAACCTGTTCTTTCTCTTTTTTTTCACAAAAAGGAAGTCTGGATACAATTCAGATATCAGAAAGATTACCATATATAACACAGGATTTCTCCACCGATTCTTTCTAGTCGAGCGTCTCGGTCTGTCATTATACCCCGAGAAGTGGAAAGAATTACAATGCCCATCCCGCCCAAAATTCTAGGAATTTTTTGATAGTTAGAATAGATTCGTAGACCCGGTCGACTGATCCGTTTTAAATTTAGACTAGTTCTATATGGTACTTTCCTCCTCCTTCTATGTCGTAGGGTTAAAACCAAAAAATTTTTGTTGCCTTCCTGATGTTTTCTAACATTTTCAAAAAAACCTTCTCGTAAAAGTATTTTAATAATGTTTTCGGTGATATTAGTAGATGCTATTCGAACGGTTCCTTTTCTATTCATGTCAGCATTTCGTATAGAGGTTATTATGTCAGCAATAGGATCCCTACCCATGATAAACTAAAATTATTATTTCTCTCTAGTTTTGATATAATCAACATACTCTTTTTTTATGAATTAATTAATTTTTATTTTATTAAATTTATTAAAGGTATATTCGGTAAAGGTATATGCGTGAAACACAATTTACTAATTAATTTCATTTTTATTCAAAATAATTATAATATAATTATAAAAATAGAAATAATAATAAAATATAAGAAATAGAATATAATAATCTATTCTTAACTTAAATGTTATATCTTATCTTATATTCTTAGATCTTATAACTTTTTATCTTATAATACTTTTTATAATACTTCAGGTGCTAATGAAACTATTTTAGTAAAATTTAACTGTCTCAATTCCCGGGCGATTGCACCAAAAATTCGAGTTCCTTTTGGATTTCCTTCTTGATCAATGACAACTGCAGCATTGTCATCATATCGTATTATTATACCGTTATTACGTTTGAGTTCTTTACAAGTACGTACAATTACAGCCCTGATTACTTCTGATCTTTCTAGAGGTGAATTTGGTGCTGCTTCCTTGATCACAGCAACAATAACGTCACCAATATGAGCATATCGTCGATTACTAGTTCCTATGATTCGAATACACAGCAATTCTCGGGCTCCGCTGTTATCTGCTACATTCAAATGGGTCTGAGATTGGATCATATCATTTTTTTTTTTAATCTGTTATTTTAATGCAAAGCAAAGGAAAAAAGATATATTGTTTGTCCAAAACAAAAAAAGAAACTTGCGATTTTTTTTGGTATCCCAAAGGTCTTTTTTTCCTTTGGTTCTATATTCCTATCCCGAAATAATGAATTGAGTTCGTATAGGCATTTTGGATGCTCCTATTGAAATAGCTTTTCTCGCTATATTTTCGGCTACTCCGCCCATTTCATAAAGTATTCTACCTGGTTTAACGACAGCTACCCAATATTCGGGAGATCCTTTCCCCGAACCCATACGTGTTTCCGTAGGTCTTAAAGTAACTGGTTTGTCGGGAAATACACGTACCCATATTTTTCCACCGCGGTGTGCATTTCGTGTCATTGCTCGCCGTCCCGCTTCTATTTGTCTAGATGTAATCCAGGCGGGTTCAAGTGCCTGAAGGGCATATCTGCCGAAACAAATACGATTACCTCGAAAAGCTATTCCTTTCATTCGTCCTCTATGTTGTTTACGGAATCGGGTTCTTTTGGGGTTATAGTTGATGGGCAATTCCATCTCTACTGCAGAACCGGACATGAGAGTTTCTTCTCATCCAGCTCCTCGCGAATGAAATGATTAAAAAAAATTACATGCGTTTGTTGAATAAATATACTAAATCATGGAATTCTTTGTATTTTTTTTATTATAATTATGATATATGATATCAGATCGCTAAAATTTAGAAATCCAATAATAGAAAAAATTTCGCGGGCGAATATTTACTCTTTCAATATTTATTTCATTTGTAGAGGTAACCCATGATATGATTTCTCAGACTAAATGCAGACTAAATGGATTGTCTTCTGGTTCATTTCGCTATCCCCCCAATAAATCATTAAGATTTGTTTTCAATAAAATCTTATGTACTTACAGGTTCCGTCGTTCCCATCGCTTCTACATTAATGGTTAGGTCTTAATTTTACAATGGAGCCTTTAATGAAATTTGTTCTTGAGTCAATCTTCTCAGTCTTTATTGGCTCGAGGCTCTTGATTTTTTGTTTTATGAGCGGATTCATTTAATTATAGATCAATTGGCATTGATGCTTTACTACATTATCTTTTATGTGATGATTCATAGACCTTACATATTGGAATTATATATCATTGATATTCTTTTTCTCTCTTTCTTTCATCCTTCCACTTATCCGCATAATTTTATATTTTGATTTACAACTCATAATTAGATTGGTTTTTCTTTTGTTTGTGCAAAAAGGATTTCAATTGCTACAATGATATGACCAATATATCATATCTTGACTGTTTCTTTTGATCCAGATAATGCAAGGCGATGAGTTGGTTATTAGTTGTATACTTCTATTTATTAGTTCATAGTACAGGTCAGCCCGTTTTTTTAATCCTGACTCTAAAAAACCAACGAGTCACACACTAAGCATAGCAATTATATCAAATTATCAATCGAATTTTTTATTTTATTCTACCTTATAGAAATCAAATTAGAATTGCTTCTTTTTTGTTTTGATTAAACAAAAAAAAGAATGAAAGAGTTTTTCATTTTTTGTTCTATCCATGGGTAAAATGTAAAGACAAGTCAAGTAAAGGTTTATTCTTTCTTGTCTAAAAATGTCCAAATTTTTATGCCCAATACCCCATAAATAGTTCTAACAGTATACGAGCAATACTCAATTTTAACTCGAATGGTTTGTAGAGGAACCCTACCCTCTCTAATCCATTCGACGCGTGCAATTTCTTTTCCGTCAAGGCGCCCCGCAATTTGTACTTGAATTCCTTTTGTATCTGCCTGTTCAGTTAATTCAATAGCTTTTTTCATTGCTTTGCGAAATGAAACCCTATTTTTTAACTGTCCGGCTATAAATTCTGCAAGAATATTAGGGTGCCCATAAGGATTTGAAATTCTTGTAATAGCAATATTGAGTTTTCGGTTCACAAAATTAAGTTCTTTTTGTACATTCATCTGTAATTCTTCGATTCGTTTAGGGCGACTTTCTATTAATAATTTTGGGAATCCCATATATATTATGACCTGAATCACATCGATTCGTTTTTGAATCTCTATACGTGCAATTCCCTCAACACCAGAAGATATTTTCGTATTTTTTTTTACATAATTTTTGATACAGTTTCTTATTTTTTGATCTTCTTGTAGACCTTCAGAGTAATTTTTTGGTTGTGCAAACCAAAGAGAGTGGTGATTTTGGGTTGTACCAAGTCTGAAACCAAGTGGATTTATTTTTTGTCCCATAATCCCCCACTACTTCCTATACATATCATGAAATCTCATATCTGTGGATTTCATTTTTTTTATCCATCTAGGGTTTTTTAAGCATATGTTATATTCTTCATATAAGGATGTATCTTTTACTACAATAGTTATATGACAAGTCGCTCTTTTTATCAGATAGCCCCGCCCTCGAGCCTGAGGTTTTAATTTTTTCACAGTAGCCCCTTCGTTGACCTCGGCTTTACTAATGATTAAATTGGCTTCGTTGAAACCCATATTGTGACTGGCGTTTGCTGCTGCAGAATAAATCAATTTAAAAATGGGATAACATGCTCGATAAGGCATGAGTTCAAGTATCATAAGGGTTTCTTCGTAAGAACGTCCACGAATCTGATCAATTATTCGTCGTGCTTTGTGAGTGGACATACATATATGTTGGCCTAAAGCATATACTTCCGTATATGGGTCTCTCTTTCTCTTTCTTTTATTTATCATAAGATTCGCCTCTTTTTAATGAACGATAAATATCTATATTTGATTTTCTTTTTAATTTTTTAATATTAAATATTAATATTCATTTTTTTTTTTAATATTCGTTTCATTTTTTTTTTCATTTTTTAGG